AAATTGCACGCGTCGAGTGGATTAGAGAGGGTCGGGTTCCTCGACAAACCCTTCGAGCTAAAATTGATTATTCTTCCTATGCAGTTAGAACTATTTATGGGGTATTAGGAATCAAAATTTGGACATTTGTAGACGAGGAATAGTAAACCCTCAGTCGAGTTGGTTGTATCGATAAAAAAAATGACAAAGTCTTTCATTCTTTTTTTTACCAATAAAAAAAAGAGTAATTCTATAGGGTTGGATAAAATCAAAAATTCGATTGATTATTTAATATAATTGCTATGCTTAGTGTGTGACTCGTTGGTTTTTTTAGGGTCAGGATTACAAAAAAATAGACTGATCCATACTATGAACTCATAAGTATAGAACTAATAACCAATCCATCGCTTCGTATTATCTGGATCTGAATCCAAAAAGGCAGTCAAAATAGGCTATATTAGTCATTTCATTGTAACAATTGAAATATGTTTTGCAAAAAAAAAACGAATCTGATTATGAATTGTAAAGCAAAATAAAAAATTATGCAGATAAATGAAAAGATGAGAGAAAGAAAGAGATCAATGATATATGATCTATAACTTCAATATGTAAGGTTTATGAATCATCTCATAAAAGCCAATGTAATAAAGCATTAAGATCGATATAGGATAGATCTATAATATAATTAACTGAATGCGTTTATAGACCAAAAAAATAAAGAGCCTCGAGCCAATAAAGACTAAAAAAATTGACTCAAGAACAAAACGAACAAATGGCTCCATTGTATAATTAAAACCTAACCATTAACAAGAAGCAATGGGAACGACGGAACCTGTAAATACATAGGATTCTATTGAAAACGAATTTTAATGATTTATTGGGCGGGATGGCGAAAGGAACCAAAAGACACTCGATTTATTCTGAGAAGTTATTTATGGGTTAATCCTACAAATGAAGTCAATATTACAATTGCAAGAGTAAATATTCGCCCGCGAAGGTTTTTATGTTCAGGACATTATCTACAAATCTATAAATAGAAATAATTATCTCTAAATCTAAAATTCTAAATCTATAAATCTTCGATATCTATATATATATATATATATATAGAAAAATAAAGAGTATAGTTCTATATATAAAGTATATAAAAAAAGAGATACAAATTTATTTTTTTATTTTTATAATAACAAACTTATAATAAATATAAAATATAAATAGATTAAAAAAAAATCGATGAGAAAGGAATCCCAAGATTCAGTATAGTATAATATTATTTGTATTTGATTCAGTATATTATTTATCAACGACATGTAGATTTTTTTTTAATCATAATCATTTGATTCGCGAGGAGCTAGATGAGAAGAAATTCTCATGTCCGGTTCTGTAGTAGAGATGAAATTGCGAAACAAACATCAACTATAACCCCAAAAGAACCAGATTCCGCAAACAACATAGAGGAAGAATGAAAGGAATTTCTTATCGGGGTAATCGTATTTGTTTTGGTCGATATGCTCTTCAGGCACTTGAACCCGCTTGGATTACGTCTAGACAAATAGAAGCGGGACGTCGGGCCATGACACGAAATGTACGCCGCGGTGGAAAAATATGGGTACGTATATTTCCCGACAAACCCGTTACTGTAAGACCTACGGAAACGCGTATGGGTTCGGGAAAAGGAGCTCCCGAATATTGGGTAGCTGTAGTTAAACCCGGTAGAATACTTTATGAACTCGGTGGAGTAGCAGAAAATATAGCCAGAAAAGCTATTGAAATAGCGGGTTCAAAAATGCCTATACGAACTCAATTCATTATTTCGGGATAGCGATTAGGAATATAGAACCAAAGGAAAAAGGGCCGGGCCGTTGAGATGAAAAAATCACAAGTTTATTTTTTTTGAACAAACAATATTTCTTTTTTCCTTTTGCATTGAAATAACAGATTCAAAAAAGGCTATGATCCAATCTCAGACCCATTTGAGTGTAGCAGATAACAGCGGAGCCCGAGAATTGATGTGTATTCGAATCATAGGAACTAATAATCGCCGATACGCCCGTATCGGTGATGTTATTGTTGCTGTAATAAAGGAAGCAGTACCGAACTCCCCTTTAGAAAAATCCGAAGTGATCAGAGCGGTAATTGTACGTACTTGTAAAGAACTCAAACGTGACAACGGTATGATAATACGATATGATGACAATGCTGCAGTTGTGATTGATCAAGACGGAAATCCAAAGGGAACTCGAATTTTTGGCGCAATCACCCGAGAATTGAGACAATTAAATTTTACTAAAATAGTTTCATTAGCACCTGAAGTATTATAAAATAAAGCATTATTTAAGAACAGTAATTATAAGATATTATAAGATATTAAGATGAGATTCTAAGATATAAACTAGAAACATCATATAGTTATAATATTTGAATTGAATGAAATTGATTAAATTAAAATAAATTAGTCAATTTTGTTTCGTGCATATACCTTTCTTTATTTAAAATAATTTTTTAATAAATTTTTAATAAAAGAAAAAAAAGAGTATGTTGATTATACAAAATTCGGGGGCAATAAAAATTGAGTTTATCATGGGTAGAGACACTATTGCTGACATAATAACCTCCATACGAAATGCTGACATGAATAGAAAGGGAACCGTTCAAATAGCATCTACTAACATCAGCGAAAACATTATTAAAATACTTTTACAAGAAGGTTTTATTGAAAATGTGAGAAAACACCGGGAAGACAACAAAACTTTTTTTGTTTTAACCCTACGACATAGAAGGAATAGAAAAGTATTATATAAAACTAGTCTAAATTTAAAACGGATCAGCCGACCTGGGTTACGAATCTATTCTAACTATCAAAAAATTCCTAGAATTTTAGGCGGAATGGGGATTGTAATTCTTTCTACTTCTCGGGGTATAATGACAGACCGGGAAGCTCGACTAGAAAAAATTGGTGGAGAAGTTTTGTGTTATATATGGTAATCCTTCTGATATCCGATGGTATGTTACAGAGTTTGGTTGGTTAGATAATGAGGATTGGGTTTTAGGTTATATCCCAGCAAAAACCCAACGTAGTTTTGTTTTATACATATACCACACGATAGAGTCAAATATAAATCGTTATAATTTGAGGAGAGGACATCCCATTTATAAACTCCGCAACAAAAATTCGAATGATTTAGTAGTTTTTTCAACTTCATTTTCGAGGGATACAATTCCAGATTTCAAAATTTAATGAAATTTAGTTTCTTCAAAAATATGTATATTCAAAATTAAGGAATGCAAAATATGAAAATAAGGGCCTCCGTTCGTAAAATTTGTGAAAAATGTCGACTGATACGTCGACGGGGACGAATTATAGTAATTTGCTCCAACCCGAGACATAAACAAAGGCAAGGATAAGTTTTCTAAACAGGAACTCTCTAAAAAATCCGATGTACAAATAAAAAATAAAATAAAGGATCCGGTTTGGCATGAAATGGATATATCCATAGATCTTCGACTTAGTTTTTGAGATGATAAAAAAATATGGCAAAATTTTTACCAAGAATTGGTTCACGTAAGAATGGACGTATTGGGTCGCGTAAAAATGCACGTAAAATACCAAAAGGAGTTATTCATGTCCAAGCAAGTTTCAACAATACTATTGTGACCGTTACGGATGTACGGGGTCGGGTAATCTCTTGGTCCTCCGCCGGTACTTGTGGATTCAAGGGCACACGAAGAGGGACACCGTTTGCTGCTCAAACCGCAGCGGGAAATGCTATTCGTACAGTAGTGGATCAAGGTATGCAACGAGCAGAAGTCATGATAAAGGGTCCTGGTCTCGGAAGAGATGCGGCATTAAGAGCTATTCGTAGAAGTGGTATATTATTAAGTTTCGTACGGGATGTAACTCCTATGCCGCATAATGGTTGTAGGCCCCCTAAAAAAAGACGCGTGTAAGAATAAATATTAACGAAATTTCAAGAGAAATAAATAATTCAATGATTTAATCAAAAAAAATAATATTATTATGGTTCGAGAGAAAGTAACCATATCCACTCGGACATTACAGTGGAAGTGTGTTGAATCAAGAGCCGACAGTAAGCGGCTTTATTATGGACGCTTTATTCTATCTCCACTTATGAAAGGTCAAGCTGACACAATAGGCATTGCGATGCGAAGAGCGTTGCTTAGCGAAATAGACGGAACATGTATCACACGTGCAAAATCCACGAAAATACCACACGAATTTTCTACTATAACGGGTATTCAAGAATCAGTCCATGAAATTTTAATGAATTTGAAAGAAATTGTATTGAGAAGTGCGTTGTATGGAACTTGCGATGCGTCTATTTGTGTCAAGGGCCCCAGGTATGTAACTGCTCAAGATATCATCTTACCACCTTCTGTAGAAATCGTTGATAATACACAGTATATCGCTAGCCTAAGAGAACCAATTGATTTGTGTATTAAATTACAAATCGAGAGGAATCGCGGTTATCGGAATCGTATAAAACTGCCAAAAGATTTTCAAGACGGAAGTTATCCCATAGATGCTGTATTCATGCCTGTTCGAAATGTGAATCATAGTGTTCATTCTTACGGAAATGGAAATGAAAAGCAAGAAATACTTTTTCTCGAAATCTGGACAAACAGAAGTTTAACTCCCAAAGAAGCACTTCATGAAGCCTCTCGTAATTTGATTGATTTATTTATTCCGTTTCTATATGCAGAAGAAGAAAACTTACATTTAGAAAAAAATCAACACAAGATTACTTTACCCCTTTTTACTTTTCATGATAGATTGATTAAACTAAAGAAAAATAAAAAAGAAATAGCATTCAAATATATTTATATTGACCAATTAGAATTGCCTCCTAAGATCTATAATTGCCTCAAAAAGTCCAATATACATACATTATCGGACCTTTTTAAAAACAGTCAAGAAGACCTTATGAAAATAGAACATTTTCGCATAGAAGATGTAACACATATATTGGGCATTCTAGAAAAAAAAAAGCATTTTCCAATTG